CTGAATGTGACTGAAATGCCCGATCTTCACAGGTATCACTTTTCACGATACCTAAACCTAAAAGGTGGAATAGCGATTTTCGAACCATTTCCTATAAGAGAAGGGTTTCCATTACTTTGAGAAATGGATTCTATATCAAACTATAGCTATTGCATTAAAGAAGAAAAGAAACTAATAGAAGTCGAAGACGCGGAATGGTAGTGAATAGAGAAAAAGATTCTTCTGATTTTCTTGTTCCTGAAAATATTCTATCTATCTCCTAGACGCCGTAGAGAATTGAGAATTTTCATGTCTTTCAATTCTCGTACTCGTAATTGGAAAGTTACGGAAGGAGATCCATCATTTTGCAATGAAAACAACATAAAAAACTCTGGACAATTTCGAAATCAGACCAAGCGTCTTAATACATATGCAAAAAAATTCATTATTGGCCCACTATTGATTACAAGATTTAGCTTTTATGAATCGCTATTGGTTTGATACGAATAATGGCAGTCGTTTCAGTATGTTAAGGATACAGATATATCCACAATTCATTTAGAGTTACTTAATAGCCTATTTCTTATACTATATCTCTATCCCGTGAAATTCTCGAGCCGAAAGATGGATGCATATGCTGTGTTTCATTTTGCTAAATGATATCAATTAAATGGTATATCAATTCTATAAATTGGATATAGCAATAAATAAATCCGCAAAATTCTTTTATTTTAGATAGAAGAAATGTTTCTTCTATCTAAAATAAAAGAATGTACCCTTCTATCCAAATCCAATTTGCATCGATAAAATAAATCCAAATTCCAGATTCCAGCAGTAGATGAATAATTGCAAATTTTTGTGTGTACGAGATTAGAATAACTTCAAAATAACTGACATAATTTTTTATTTTTCCTGATCAGAAAAATACATGAAAAAGAAAGGAGGTAGAAAAATTTTTTGATTTATGGTTAAAGAAGAAAAACTAGAAAACAAGGGTTCTGTTGAATTTCAAGTATTCAGTTTCACCAATAAGATACGGAGACTTGCTTCACATTTGGAATTACACAAAAAAGATTTTTCATCGGAAAGAGGTCTACGAAGACTTTTGGGAAAACGTCAACGTTTGCTGGCTTATTTGGCAAAGAAAAATAGAGTACGTTATAAGAAATTAATAAGTCAGTTGGATATTCGGGAGAAGTAATTTAATCGTTCGAATTTTTTTCTTATTTTATTAGTAGTCTTATAGTAGTCTTAGATTTTGCATTTTGATGAGCCTTGTTTTGAGGAATTCATGGAATAATGAATTAAGGAAAAAAGAATATGAACAAGGATACATAACATAAAAAAAAGAATAGATAAGACGATATTCGCCCTCCCCCCACATATTTTAACTCTTCTCCTATACAAAAACTAGCAAGACCCACTCCATTGGTAATCCCATCAATGACACCTTTATCGAAAAAATCCATTAGTTCAGTTAATCTTCTTATACCCAAGATAAAGACACTAGTATAGAAAACATCTATATAACCACGATTATATGACCAACTGTATATCTTTTTTTTTACTTCATCCAAAAGGTTCTTTTTTGGATTCCCTTGTAAAAGGGAATTTTTAAAATTCAAATTCTGAAAAAAAGAATAAGCAGATCCATAGAAAATATATGCTATGAATAGACCAAAAATCGCTAAACTTACAGAAGAAATTGCATTAGTGAGAAATTCGTATGAATTTATGGAAGAATTAGAACTTTCTTGGAAAAAGTTTATTGAAGGGGTTAGCCACTTTGTTAATATGGTTAACTCCGATATTCCATTATCCTTTACTCCATTATCAAAATGGATTCCTATGGATCCAATGAACAAAGTAAAAAGCAATAATATAAGAAGAGGAAATAGCATAGTATTTCCCGTTTCATGAGGATAGACAAAAGTGTTTTTAGCTCCAAAAGGAGTACTAAAGGATCCTCTTGTATTACCAGGAATTTTTGGTATAGGTATATTTTCTGAAAAAAAAGAAACTCCATTCTTCATTGTTGATAAAACAAAATCCCTATTTACCCCTTTAGGTATGCTTTTTCCCCATAAGGATATTGAATACAACGCACCTTCCTTATTAGTACTGTAATTTTGAAAATGAACACGCAAATACCCATCAAAAGTAAGTAAATATATCCGAAACATATAAAATGCAGTTAATCCTGCAGTAAAAGAGGCTACTATCCCCAAAAAGGGGGAATACAACCAACTATTACTAAGGATTTCATCTTTGGACCAGAAGCAAGCAAGAGGTGGAATACCACAAAGAGAAAGTGTAGCACATAAAAAAGTAGTTCTTGTAATTGGAACGTATTTTCTTAACCCCCCCATAAGAACCATATTCTGACTTTTATCTGGTGAATATCCAACAAGAGGTTCCATTGAATGAATAATGGACCCGGATCCTAAAAACAATAAAGCTTTCGAATAAGCATGAGTGATCAAATGGAATAAAGCAGCTTGATAAGAACCTATACCTAGAGCTAACATCATATAACCCAACTGCGACATTGTAGAATAGGCTAAGCTTCTTTTAATATCTCTCTGAGCAAGAGCTAAAGTGGCTCCTAAGAAGAGTGTTATTGTACCTACTAAAGAAATGAAACTCATTATCAAAGGTAGGGATATGAAAAGAGGAAAAAGCCGAGCTAGAAGAAAAATCCCCGCAGCAACCATAGTTGCTGCGTGTATAAGAGCCGAAATGGGAGTGGGTCCTTCCATAGCATCAGGTAACCATACGTGAAGAGGGAATTGTGCGGATTTTGCAACTGCACCAAGGAATAATAAAAAAGCACACAAAGTAGTAAGTAAAGAATTAATCCCATTATTAGGAATCCAGTTATTAGCTATTTTGAACAAATCCCGAAACTCTAAACTACCTGTTATCCAAAAAAAGCCTAAAATTCCTAATAACAGACCAAAATCCCCTACACGATTAGTTACAAAAGCTTTTTGGCAAGCACTCGCTGCAATTGGCCGTGTAAACCAAAAGCCTATCAATAAATAGGAACACATTCCTACAAGTTCCCAAAAAAAATAAATTTGTATCAAATTGGAACTAGTAACCAATCCCAACATGGAAGTATTAAAAAAACTTATATAAACAAAAAATCTTAAATATCCTTCATCGTGAGACATATAATCGTCACTATAAATAAGAACTAAGATTCCTACGGTAGTAATTAGTATTAACATAATAGAAGTAAGGGGGTCGATCAAGTACCCAAATTCTAAGGAAAAATCATTATTGATGGTCCAAGACCATAGATATTGATAGATAGAACTTCCATTTATTTGTTGAATAGACAGGTGAACTGAGAATACCATAGCTATACTTAACAGTAAAACACTAGGCAAAGCCCATATGCGACGAAGATTTTTTGTTGCTGTTGGAATAAGAAAAAGTCCAAATCCCATTGACATAATAACTGGAAGGGGGAGAAGAGGGATTACCCAGGCATATTGATATGTATGTTCCATAAGAAAAGAAATAGCAATTTTTAGTTGAAATTTATAGTTCAATTTTTCTATAAAAGAAAATAGTTTCCGATTCACCAAACCTATTCTTATCTCTTTCAGAAGGAATTAAAAAACAAAATTTATCTCATTAAAATATTCAAAAATTCAGAATGGGTTTAGTTGCTTAAATTCAAAAAGTGAATCAAAGAATTTCGTTATCCAGTTATTAGCTAAAAAAAGATATTTATTAAAATACAAAAAAAGATTGAATCATTTTATTTTCTATTCATTTTTTTATTTCTTTCTGTTAAAATGAAATAGGTCTTCTGTTTCGTAACTGATTGAGTGATTAAATTCCAAAGCAAATCCATATTTATAGGAAATTCTCTAATATTTCTTACTTCATATAAAAAGGAAATCCTAATGACTAGAACTATCTAAGTTTTAGAATGTGTTGTTTAAAAGACTAAGTCTTTTTTTTTTTTTATTCAATTATGGAATACCGTTCGAACTTAATTACCTATTTGAATTTTACCTTCTTTTTATCCCCCCATCTTATATGATATGAGGGCTTATCCCCATAGCATATATTTATATATGGAGTATATTTGATATAGAAATTAATTTAAATAGAAAATCTTAAAAAATTCTTGTCTTATCCACATTAGACAAAATAAACTTAAAAAGAATTTAGAATTTCAGTATCTTTCAGTATCTAAGTATAAATACTAAGAAAAAACAGAAAGAAGGATTGATTTGCGGCAATAGATGTCTTTCACATACAACTAGAAAAAAAAAGTAATCCCCTTTTTGAATGGCAGTTCCAAAAAAACGTATTTCGATGTCAAAAAAGCGTATTCGTAAAAATCTTTGGAAGAAAAAGACTTACTTTTCCATAGTACAATCTTATTCTTTAGCAAAATCAAGATCATTTTCTAGCGGCAACGAGCATCCAAAACCAAAAGGTTTTTCTAGGCAACAAACAAACTCATAATCTAGTTTTGGAATAATCCAAATTGACCTATCCCAAAGAAATCTAATTATTTAATATGAATAATTCGGATTAATTAATGAATGTACTTTTTATGTGTCGAATTCCTGGGTACAATATTATTAGAAGTAATTTCTCCATTATATAGAAACTCCATTATATAGAAAAAAGTTTTTGGTATATTGTGTCCTCAGTATTTTTTTCCTATAAAAAAACTATTTTTTATAATAGAATCCTCCTATTTTTTATTTTTATGGGGATTCTATTATAAAAAATAGAGTATTTTTACAATAGGACTTACAACCTGTACCTAATCTTATCCAAAATTCACAAAAAAATGGGTTTAGGACTGGTAAATCATATTAAAAAGAGCACAAAGGCTTTAATTCTATAAATTTTTTTAAAATACAAAATTTTTTGTAGTTAATGATAAAATTCTAATGTTCCTAAATTTTATGGACTCTCCCAATCTCGACGATTCGCGAGAAAATAACTATTATTCTTTTAAGTTCACTATTATTTCAAGTTTGCCGCCATGGTGAAATTGGTAGACACGCTGCTCTTAGGAAGCAGTGCTCAAGCATCTCGGTTCGAGTCCGAGTGGCGGCATTCTCGAAAAAGAATACAATAGATTAGAAAATGGATTCAATTCGAAATTTCCAATTTTGTAATGGGACCTTCTCCTTATGCTATTTGCAACTTTAGAACATATACTAACTCATATCTCTTTCTCAACCATTTCAATTGTGATTACGATTCATTTGATAACCTTATTAGTTCGTGAACTTAGGGGATTACGCGATTCATCAGAAAAAGGAATGGTAGTTACTTTTTTCTCTATAACAGGATTCCTAGTTTCTCGTTGGGTTTCTTCAGGACATTTTCCATTAAGTAATTTATATGAGTCATTGATCTTCCTTTCATGGGCTCTCTATATTCTTCATACTATTCCTAAGATACAGAACTCTAAAAATGATTTAAGCACAATAACTACGCCAAGTACTATTTTAACGCAAGGCTTTGCCACGTCAGGTCTTTTAACTGAAATACATCAATCTACAATACTAGTACCTGCTCTACAATCTCAGTGGTTAATGATGCATGTCAGTATGATGTTACTAAGCTATGCAACTCTTTTGTGCGGATCCTTATTATCCGCCGCTCTTCTAATCATTAGATTTCAAAAGAATTGCGATTTCTTTTCTAATTCTAAAAAGAAAAAAAATGTTTTTGTTTTACTTAAAACATTTTTCTTTAGTGAAACTGAATATTTCTATGCAACAAGAAGTGCTTTTAAAAACACCGCTTTTCCCCCATTTCCAAATTATTACAAATATCAATTAACTGAGCGTTTAGATTCTTGGAGTTATCGTGTCATTAGTCTAGGGTTTACTCTTTTAACCATAGGTATTCTTTGTGGAGCCGTATGGGCTAATGAGGCATGGGGATCCTATTGGAATTGGGATCCTAAAGAAACTTGGGCATTTATTACCTGGACCATATTTGCAATTTATTTACATAGTAGAACAAACCCAAATTGGAAGGGTACGAATTCAGCACTTGTAGCTTCGATAGGATTTCTTATAATTTGGATCTGCTATTTTGGTATCAATCTATTAGGAATAGGTTTACATAGTTATGGTTCATTTACATTACCATCTAAATGATTACATAACATAAAACCTTCATTTTTTGAAGATTTTTACATTTTTATTTAATTTGAGAACCCCTTGGAGGTCTTTTCAAAGGGTTCTCAAAAATTCGAGATAGATCTAATTAGACTTTTTACTTTTTTCTGAATTTTTTGTTTTTTCCACTATGGAATATAGAGCGGACTGGTTAAAAAAAGAAAATCCTATTTAGGATAATAATTGGATAAGAGAGCCTCTACCCTGTCAACGGATAGCGAGAGAACAAAATCCGGATAAATACCAATTCCTATTACTGGTAAAAAGATACAGATTAAAAGAAAGAGTTCTCGTGGTCCAGAATCCACAAAATTTTCGTTTGGAACATGAAATAGCTTGTATCCATAGAACATCTGGCGTAACATAGATAATAAATAAATAGGAGTTAATATCATTCCAATTGCCATTACAAAAGTAATTAACATTTTTGGCATTAACATAAATTTTGGACTAGTAATTAGTCCAAAAAATACTACTAATTCTGCAACAAAACCGCTCATTCCTGGCAAGGCAAGAGAAGCCATTGAAAAGCTACTAAACATGGTAAAAATTTTCGGCATTGGGATAGATATTCCCCCCAATTCTTCGAGATAAACAAGACGCATTCTATCACAAGCCGTTCCCGCCAAGAAAAAAAGTGTAGCACCAATAAATCCATGGGATAATATTTGTAAAATAGCTCCATTTAGTCCAATATTGGTTATGGAACCAATTCCTATAATTAGGAAACCCATGTGAGATACGGAGGAGTAGGCTATTCTTTTTTTGAAATTTCGTTGACCAAGAGAAGTTAAAGCTGCATAGATTATTTGCACCGCTCCTATTATTACCAACCAGGGGGAAAATAGATAATGAGCATGAGGTAACAATTCCATATTGATCCGAATCAATCCGTATGCTCCCATCTTTAATAAAATTCCCGCTAAAAGCATACATGTACTGTAATGTGCTTCCCCATGGGTATCTGGTAACCACGTATGTAGAGGTATAATCGGCAATTTGACAGCATAAGCAATAAGGAAGCCAAAATAAAATAGTATTTCCAATGTTGCAGGGTATGATTGATTAATCAATCTTTCCAAATCTAATCCAGGTTCATTGGAACCATATAACCCCATACCCAGAACTCCAATTAAGAAAAAAATGGAACCGCCTGCAGTATACAAAATAAATTTGGTAGCTGAATACAGACGCCTCTTTCCTCCCCACATGGATAAAAGTAAGTAAACAGGAATTAATTCTAACTCCCACATGATAAAAAAAAGTAAAAGGTCTCGTGAAGAAAATAATCCTATTTGACCGCTATACATTGCTAGCATTAGGAAATAGAATAATCGAGAATTCCGGGTAACTGGCCAAGCCGCTAAAGTAGCTAAAGTAGTGATAAATCCTGTCAATAAAATGCATCCTAATGAAAGTCCGTCGATTCCTAATCTCCAGTGGAAATCGAAAACATCTATCCATTTAGAATCCTCCTTTAATTGGATTAAGGGATCCTCCAATTGGAAATGATAACAGAATGCATAAGTCATTAGAAGGAATTCTAATAAACAAATAGATATAGTATACCACCTAACAATTTTATTTCCTTTATGAGGTAAAAAGAAAATTAATGAACCCGCAAATATCGGGAAAACCACAAGTATTGTTAACCAGGGAAAATAACTCATGATAAAGTAATAAAGACAAGATACGTTTTGACCAGAAAAGCCCATGCTCGATTATTTCGAGCACAGGCTTCTTCGGTAAAGAGGAATCAAATGATTCAAGTGGAGTTTTTTGTAACGTATCAATAAGATAGAGCCATGCTGCGGGTTGTTTCAGATCCTAAATAAACGCGGACACTTAAAAAATCTGTTGGGCAGGCGGATTCGCATCTCTTACAACCCACACAATCTTCGGTTCTCGGCGCAGAAGCAATTTGCTTAGCTTTACATCCATCCCAAGGTATCATTTCTAATACATCTGTTGGACAAGCTCGTACACATTGAGTGCATCCTATACATGTATCATAAATTTTTACAGAATGTGACATTGAATCTATAAATTAGCCTTTTCAACATAAAAATTTTCGATCTGGTAAATCTGATAAAAATGAAATTAGTACTATATAAATTAGATGTATTATAAACACCAGACGAAGCAATGGTTTATCCAAACTTTAACAAATAATGCAATATATTTCTTAATCTATTTGTGAGAAAGCGTGAAAAGAGCCAAGAGACTTGAATTTAAGGCTTCAACAGTCATAATTATACGAATTCTACATACTAATTCGAATTAGCCATAAATTGGCTATCATCTTTTCAATATAAATTATTGCAATATTCAAATTGCAATATCAATAAATTGCAAAAATGCAATATTCAATAAGTAAAAAAGAATACTCTGAAATAACCTACTTAAAAAATGTATATTTTCAAATAATAATAATAAGAAAATAAGATTTGATTTCTATTCATCTTAATGTCCCGTATTATTATATACGCGTCTTTGCTTAGAGGATTCTATGTCTAATTAGATAAAAAATTAGATTGATTAATACGAGTTGATTTCCTGTTACGATGGATGGAAGAAAGAATGGATAGCCCAATAGCTGCTTCAGCAGCCGCAAGGGCTATAACAAAAATTGCGAAAATGTCTCCTTTTAATTGGCGACTATCAAATAGATCAGAAAATGTTACGAGATTTAGATTAATTGAATTCAGTATAAGTTCAAGACATATTAGAGCTCTAACCATGTTTCGGCTTGTGATCAATCCATAGATACCAATCGAAAATAAATAGACACTCAAAAAAAGTACATGCTCAAACATCATTAACTAACTCCTTATCAATCTCGATTCATTTCAATATGAGGACAAGAATTGAACCGATTCAATTAATTAGAATAGAACAATTACGCAACAAAAGAAAAAAGAAGGTACTTGTTGTATTGGCAGTAGATGGGTTTTACTAAATCAAAATTATGATTCTTTAGCTATTTATTTTAGATTTGAAATTCTAAGAATTTTGACTCATTCTAAGTATTTCTTATTGTCGAGCCATAGTAATTGCGCCTATTAAAGAAACTAGAAGAATTAGGGAAATGAGTTCAAACGGAAGATAAAAATCGGTTGCTAAATGAATCCCAATTTGTTGAACGTTATTTATGAGACCCTGTTCTACTATTTGGTTTGATCTTGTAGTCCAAAGAATTCCATACCATGACGTATCTGGGATAGTAGTCATTAGTGAAAAAGGAATAGTTATACAAACGAGTGAAGTAAACCCATCTCCAATAGTCCAATAATTATTATCTTTAGACCATTCTGAGCCGTTTACAAACATTACAGCAAATATGATCAAGACATTTATGGCTCCCACATAAATAAGAAGTTGTGCGACAGCTACAAAGTAGGAATTCAATAAAAAATAGAATAAGGATATACAAACAAGAACTAATCCCAGCGAAAAGGCAGAATAAATTGGGTTGGTAAGTAAGACTACTCCTAGACCCCCTAGTAGAAGAACAAATCCCCCAAATAGCACAAGAATCTCATGTATTGGTCCAGGTAAATCCATTATGGATAAGAAGAAATTTATAGTATAAAATTTTTCATGAACTAACTCAAACTAAAAGATTCAAGGAAGGAAAAAGGTATTAGGATATTTTTTTATATATTAAGTTGTATAGTTAGAAATCACATCACGAAAATCTACTCTCATTTTAAATCTGGAATAATTTGCAATAAGCAGTAGTTATTATTTTTTTTCTTTATAGTTATAGTTATAGTTATAGTTAGAAAAAATGGATTTTTCTAACAAAAATAATAATAATACCTAGTAATTAGTAATCGTTCTTGAATTCAAAGATTTTTCTTCCTCTATTTTACTTTGAGACGAATTCCTAATTGTTTGAATTGTGTAATCGCCCATTATGGAGATTGGTAACCGACTCAAAGCAATTTGATTGTAATTCAATTCATGACGATCATAAGTAGAAAGTTCATATTCTTCAGTCATTGATAAACAGTTTGTCGGACAGTATTCAACACAGTTACCACAAAATATACAAACTCCGAAATCAATACTATAATTAAGCAATTGTTTCCTTTTAATCTCCTTTTCAAATCTCCAATCCACAAGGGGTAGATCTATTGGGCATACGCGAACACATACTTCACAAGCAATACATTTATCAAATTCAAAGTGTATTCGCCCCCGGAAACGCTCCGATGTAATTGATTTTTCATAAGGGTAATGAATCGTTATAGGTAAACGATTTGTGTGGGATAAGGTAATTATGAAACCTTGACCAATGTATCTTGCGGCGCGTATTGTTTGTTGACCATAACTAATGAACCCAGTTATCATAGGGAACATATTCTAAATATATATATAAAAGGTATGTTTCTTTCTCTTGTTTGGGGGAGCTTTTGTGTTGAAAATATTCTTACTGTTAGTGTATTATCTTATTTATAGTGAAACTAGTTGGGAAGAGGTTGTTAATAAGAGATTGCCCAGAGAAATAGGTAAAAGAAATTTCCATCCAAGATTTAATAACTGATCCATTCTCATCCTGGGTAAAGTCCATCTTATTGTGATAGAAATGAAGAGAAATAAATAAGCTTTAGTTAATGTAATAAGGATACCTATTATAATTTCCAAAATTCCAATCATTTTATTCATTTGGAAAAATCCAAAAAAGGATATATAGGGAATAGAGAAATTCCACCCGCCTAAGTATAGAACGGTTACAAATAAAGAGGAAACTAATAAATTTAGGTAAGAAACAAGATAAAATAAACCATATTTAATACCGGAATATTCGGTTTGATAACCTGCTACTAATTCTTCCTCCGCTTCTGGTAAATCAAAAGGTAATCTTTCACATTCTGCCAAAGAAGAAATTAGAAAAACTAGAAAACCTATTGGCTGGCGCCAAAGATTCCATCCAAAAAAACCATATTTAGACTGTGCTTCAACTATATCAACTGTACTTGAACTGTTAGATAATCATAGTCGACGATAACATCACTGTTCCCACCGCTATTCCAAAACCGTACATGAAACCTTAGCTTCATACGGCTCCTCTATGATCAGAAAAAAAGAAAGGATTATTTCGTTTCGGTATTATCCCCTGGGCGTAGAGAAAGTTAGGTACGATAAAATTGATTGGAAAGCCCTAAATTAGACCAAAGCAATTCCGTCTGCTAGAATAACAAAAAAGCGCTTCCGAATTGATCTCACCCTTTATATAATAAAATTCTTATTTTTCTTTGTTCAGTAATAACTTAATATTGGAATAAAACACTTGTTATAGCAATTAATAAATGGAAAGAATTAAGCATTAGTTCATGAGGAATTCTATATGAATAGGAGATGAATAGGGGTAAAGGAAGGAAAGAATAAATAAAGATCCTTTTTTGTATTGCATTCCATATCTTTTGTCCTATTCTTCTTTCCCCGGGAAGGTTATACTTAAAAAGAAAAAAGAATAAAGGATTAATTCGTTCTTGATAGCCATTTCCTTAACAAGTGAATGGGAACATACTCTAGACCGGAATCCGAAGAAAGTACTACTTGATCATTTCCACCAATTTCAAGTCCTTATTATGATTCCTTTTATGAGAAAAAATGTCTAATGATTTTGATTCTCTCATTATACTAAGCCTTTATGTACTTTAGTGTTCCTAATCCCTCACTAACTTTTGATGAATTGCCTTATGGTTATAAGTTATAGTAATAACTAAAAATATTCTAATAATGGAATTCCATATCGCGAATCCTTTATTCTTGCCCGCTTCAAGATATGATGACTAATCAAACAATCTCAACCTTGGGGTAAAGAGTTTACACCGCTTATATTTACTTCAACTTTTTTCTTGTACGTAGGAAATGAGATTTTTTCTTTTTACTACAAATTAATAAGCTGTTTTGTTTCACTCATATAGCTATCTAGTTTAATTTACGAACCCGAATACAGAATAAGAAAGGGAAGATAAGTATTCAATGTATTTTAGCGGAAAAAGATCCTATTTTAACGAATCACACGTAGAGATATTGCTAGTACACAAAAAGTTAATGGTATTTCGTAACTAATAGATTGAGCAGCTGCTCGGAGACCGCCTGAAAAAGAATATTTATTATTTGAGCTATATCCTGCCATGAGAAGACCAATAGGAGCAATACTTGAAATGGCAATCCATAAAAAAACACCAATATTAAGATCAGCTAAAACAAAACGATATCCCAAAGGGATAACTAAAAAACTTAATAAAACGGATATGACTGCTATAGAGGGCCCAATGCTAAATAACGGAATATCTCCTCGGGATGGGAGGATATCCTCTTTTAAAAGTAGCTTAGTTCCATCTGCTATAGCTTGAAGCAGGCCTAGGGGGCCTGCATATTCAGGACCAATACGTTGTTGTATCGATGCCGATATTTCTCTTTCTAACCACACAATTATGAGTACTTCTATTGTGATTCCCAGTAGGAGGGTCAAAATGGGTAGAATCCATATCAGTCCATAGATTTCTTTTAATAATTCCGATTTCGAAAAAGAATTGATAGTTTCTACCTCTACCCTATCTATTATCATTTCAACGATCAACTTCCCCCATAATTATATCTATACTACCTAATATCGTCATGATATCAGCCAATTTCATTTTTTTAACTAGCTGAGGAAGAATTTGCAAATTAATAAAACCGGGTGGACGAATTTTCCATCTCCAGGGGAAAAGACTATCATCTCCTACCAGAAAAATTCCTAATTCACCTTTTGGAGCTTCTACTCTTACATAAAGTTCTTGCTTTGATAATTCAAAATTGGGTGAAGGTTTTTTACCAAGAAATCGATATTCAAAATCATTCCATTCGGAATTCTTTGCTTTCTTAAAGCGTCGGGCTTCTAAATTCTCATAAGGGCCCCCAGGAATTTTCTCTACAGCCTGTTGAATAATTTTGATGGATTCCTTCATTTCACCGATTCGTACTAAATAGCGAGCTAACGAATCTCCTTCTTTTTGCCATTGGACTTTCCAATCGAATTGATTGTAAGACTCATAAGGATCAATTTTACGGAGATCCCATTGTATTCCAGAGGCTCGTAACATTGGTCCCGATAAGCCCCAATTTACCGCTTCTTCTCCGCTAATAAAACCGACCCCTTCAACTCGTTCTAAAAAAATAGGATTCTGTGTAATAAGTTGTTGATATTCAACAACTCCTTGTAAAAAATAATCACAGAAATCTAAACATTTATCGATCCATCCATAAGGTAGATCGGCAGCTACTCCTCCGATGCGAAAGTAATTATGCATCATTCGCATACCTGTAGCAGCTTCAAATAGATCATATATCAATTCTCTCTCTCTAAAAATGTAGAAAAAGGGAGTCTGTGCTCCGAGATCCGCCATAAAAGGTCCAAGCCATAACAAGTGAGAAGCTATACGGCTCAGTTCTAACATAATTACCCTAATATAGCTGGCTCTTTGGGGTATTTGAATATTCTCCAAGAATTCTGGTGCATTTACCGTTATTGCTTCTGTAAACATAGTAGCTAAATAATCCCACCGTGTTACATAAGGCAAGTATTGTATAATAGTTCTGTTTTCCGCGATTTTTTCCATTCCTCTGTGTAAATACCCTAATATGGGTTCACAATCAATAACATCTTCACCATCGAGAGTAACAATCAGTCGAAGAACACCATGCATTGATGGGTGGTGAGGGCCCATATTGACTACCATGAGGTCTTTTCTTGTAAGTGGTAGACTCATATTCTTTTTTCCTTAATTCATTATTCCATGAATTCCTCAAAACAAGGCTCATCAAAATGCAAAATCTAAGACTACTATAAGACTACTAATAAAATAAGAAAAAAATTCGAACGATTAAATTACTTCTCCCGAATATCCAACTGACTTATTAATTTCTTATAACGTACTCTATTTTTCTTTGCCAAATAAGCCAGCAAACGTTGACGTTTTCCCAAAAGTCTTCGTAGACCTCTTTCCGATGAAAAATCTTTTTTGTGTAATTCCAAATGTGAAGCAAGTCTCCGTATCTTATTGGTGAAACTGAATACTTGAAATTCAACAGAACCCTTGTTTTCTAGTTTTTCTTCTTTAACCATAAATCAAAAAATTTTTCTACCTCCTTTCTTTTTCATGTATTTTTCTGATCAGGAAAAATAAAAAATTATGTCAGTTATTTTGAAGTTATTCTAATCTCGTACACACAAAAATTTGCAATTATTCATCTACTGCTGGAATCTGGAATTTGGATTTATTTTATCGATGCAAATTGGATTTGGATAGAAGGGTACATTCTTTTATTTTAGATAGAAGAAACATTTCTTCTATCTAAAATAAAAGAATTTTGCGGATTTATTTATTGCTATATCCAATTTATAGAATTGATATACCATTTAATTGATATCATTTAGCAAAATGAAACACAGCATATGCATCCATCTTTCGGCTCGAGAATTTCACGGGATAGAGATATAGTATAAGAAATAGGCTATTAAGTAACTCTAAATGAATTGTGGATATATCTGTATCCTTAACATACTGAAACGACTGCCATTATTCGTATCAAACCAATAGCGATTCATAAAAGCTAAATCTTGTAATCAATAGTGGGCCAATAATGAATTTTTTTGCATATGTATTAAGACGCTTGGTCTGATTTCGAAATTGTCCAGAGTTTTTTATGTTGTTTTCATTGCAAAATGATGGATCTCCTTCCGTAACTTTCCAATTACGAGTACGAGAATTGAAAGACATGAAAATTCTCAATTCTCTACGGCGTCTAGGAGATAGATAGAATATTTTCAGGAACAAGAAAATCA